ACAAAAAAAAGAAAAAATAAACATATAAAGCAACGGAGCCATCATAGTATTTTTGAACTCCTCCGAAAGGAAGGATGGCAATTTGATTATTTACCCATCTGAGTCTGATAGATTCTATTTTCTCTTTCTTCAATAGAAAGGAGGGGGGTCAATTTTCTTGTAGAGCCGTATGCACAAAAGATGCCTGTACGGTTGTTCAATTCTATCTTTTTTCTATTCTTTATCTTTCTTTTCTCTTTGCTTTATCATGCGAGATAGGGGAAGCTTTTATTTTGTTATATCATCAGGGTAATGATACATGAACCTTATAGTGCTTTTTATATGGCACAAGTAGGCGAATTTGTCATGGAAGCGGTAGAACTGATGAAACTGCGTGAAACCCTCACAAGGGTTTATGCAGAAAGAACGGGCAAACCCTTCTGGGTTGTACACGAAGATATGGAAAGAGATATTTTTATGTCAGCAACAGAAGCCCAAGCTTATGGAATTGTTGATTTTGTAGCGGTTCAGGGAAAATAACATGGATTTCGCGCAAATCTGTGATTTGAGATTTTATCTTCGAATTGAATATTCTATTAAATAGAAGTAATTCACCATCATTCGGTTAGGATCAATCTAAACCAACCCATCATATTATGTATACGATTCAACATGCCAACTATTAAACAACTTATTAGAAATACAAGACAGCCAATCAGAAATGTCACGAAATCCCCCGCTCTTCGGGGGTGCCCTCAGCGTCGAGGAACATGTACTAGGGTGTATGTGCGACTCGTTTAGATCATGAGCTGGCACAAAAGCAAGAAAACTACTTTTACAGTATCAATGATCAGTACCGGTGAATGGGATAGGATGGAAAAAGGAACTCCATCCATTATTAAAAAAAAAAAAACTCTACCATATCCCTCTATTGTGTATGAAGTTTATGGTTTCCGTTGGTGTAAATCCAATCACCTGAATTTAAGATGATAAGAAATTCTCCATTGGTAACAAATGGTTATCCATTAAGCGGAGGAAATCTTATTTAAACGGACTAAGAGGGTCAGCTACCCAGCAAACTTTCATAATTAAATACCGTTACTGTATAGGTAGATCTGATTGTGAAAGACCTATTACTGGATAATTCATGGGTAGAGCCAAAGCGTGTGAACTATACAAGTTCCCAATAACATCAATTAGTTGATTAAATAGTAAATTAAAGTATAAAGTAAAGGCTCCGGTGTATAGAGAAGACCTCACCGTTTAAGAAGTAACCATAGAAACGAAGGAACCCACTATTTCTTTTTTTATTTCTTTTATTTACTATATTTTTGATACCTAGGAAAATACAATTTCTTAGTTCTGTCTTATTTCGCAGTGAAATACCTAAAAAAAAAATCGTGGTCGGGAAGGTTAGAGTAGCCAAAGCCATTGGAATTTTGATTTTATACATTGGAAAAATTCGTTTTGTTATTAATAGACTAGGAAGGGGGAAAAGAATAACTGAAAGAAAGGCAATCAATTAGTTATTCGTCAAAGTTTCATTTATTCAATGACCAGAATTAAACGGGGATATATAGCTCGGAGACGTAGAACAAAAATTCGTTTATTTGCATCAAGCTTTCGAGGGGCTCATTCAAGGCTTACTAGAACTATTACTCAACAGAAAATAAGAGCTTTAGTTTCGGCTCATCGGGATAGGGATAGGAAAAAGAGAGATTTTCGTCGTTTGTGGATCACTAGGATAAACGCAGTAATTCGCGAAAGGGGAGTATCCTATAGTTATAGTAGATTAATACACGATCTGTACAAGAGACAGTTGCTTCTTAACCGTAAAATACTTGCACAAATAGCTATATCAAATAGGAATTGTCTTTATATGATTTCGAACGAAATCATAAAGGAAGTAGATTGGAAAGAATCCACCAGAATAATTTAAATGGAGTTACCCGGAGAATGAACTCCGGGAAGGTAGAGTAGAAATTAGTATGAGAAAATATACTAAAGTAGTCAAAATGAATGAACACGTTCAATTCAATAAAAACAGATTTCTTTTTTTCCGATTCATTTTTTCTTACGACACGATACTCAAATCTAGATTCACTCAAATCTAGATTCTTGTAATTATGATTCAAGTGAAGAAAAAGTAAGCCTATTTATTTCGGGCTTTAAAACCAGTAGTTCTAGCGGTCGACTCGGTTCTTTCAAATTGTTTCTCATTATTGAGAAAAGGTAACAAAGATAAAATACGAGCTTGTTTTATAGCAAGAGTAATTAATCGTTGTTGTTTCAAGGTCAATCTATTCACACGTCTTGATAATATTTTTCCTTGTTCACTAATAAATCGACTAATTAAACTCATGTTTCTATAATCAATTCGATCCCCCGATTGAATCGGGGGCAAACGCCTACGAAAAGATCGCTTGAATTTAAGAAAAGGTCGCTTGGATTTATCCATGGTTTGTTTGTTTAATTTATTCCTTATCCCTAAAATCCTATTTCTTCATTCTAATTCATTTTA